CTTATACTAATAACAAAGAGACTAATAATCCTGATGAAGCTGAAGAGTTGGCTTTGATACGTTATTCACAACAATCGGATTTTCGTCGAGATATAATAAAGGGCTCTGTGCGAGCTCAAAGACGTAAAACGATTATTTGGGAACTGTTTCAAGCAAATGTGCACTCCCCTCTTTTTTTGGATAGACTAGACAAACCCCCTTTTTTTTATTTTGATATTCCCGAGCTGATGAAAATCATTTTTTTAAATTGGAAAAATAAGGAATTAAAAATTTCGGATTATACAAAGGAAAAGACAAAAGAAAGTGAGAAAAAAGAGGAGGACAAAAACGAAAAATACAAAAGAGATAAAAAAATTCGTATAGAAATAGCAGAAGCTTGGGATAGCTTTTTCTTTGCTCAAGTAATAAGAGGTTTTTTATTAGTAATCCAATCAATTTTTAGAAAATATATTCTATTACCTTCATTAATAATAGCTAAAAATATTGTTCGTATATTATTATTTCAATTTCCCGAATGGTCCGAGGATTTAAAGGATTTGAATAAAGAAATCCATGTTAAATGCACCTATAATGGCGTTCAATTATCCGAAAAGGAATTTCCGAAAAAATGGTTAACAGACGGTATTCAGATAAAGATACTATTTCCTTTTCGTCTGAAACCTTGGCACAGATCTAAGTTACGATCCCCTCATAAAGATCCAATTAAAAAGAAAGGGAAAGGACAAAAAAATGATTTTTGTTTTTTAACAGTTTTGGGAACGGAAGCTGAACTGCCGTTTGGTTCTCCCCGAAAACAACTTTCCCTTTTTGAACCCATTTTTAAAGAATTCGAAAAAAAAAAATTAAAATTAAAAAAAAAATGTTTTTTAGTTCTAAGAGTTTTAAAAGAAAGAACAAAATTTTTTATAAATGCTACATTTATAAATGTAGCAAAAGAAACAAAAAAATGGGTCCTCAAAAGCATTATATTTCTAAAAAAAATAATAAAAGAATTTTCAAAAAGAAACCAAATTATATTATTTGGATTGAAAAAACTAGGAATATATGAATTGAGTGAAACTAAAAAAGAAACAAATTCGATAATACATAATAAAATTATTCCCGAATCGTCTATTGAAATTCGGTCTATGGATTGGGCAACTTACTCATTGACAGAAAAAAGAATTAAAAATCTAACTAATAGAACAAATACAATCATAAATCAAATAGAAAAAATGAAAAAAGACAAGAAAAGAGAGTTTATAACTCGAGAGATAAATCTTAACCCTAACAAAATAAGTTATGAAGATAAAAGATTAGAATCACCAAAAAATATTTGGCGGATATTAAAAAGAAAAAATATTCGATTACTTCGTAAATCCCACCCCTTTTTAAAATTTTTTATTGAAAAGATATACATAGATATCTTTCTGCGTATCATTAATACCCCTAGAATCAATGCACAGCTTTTTATTGAATTAACAAAAAAAATTATTAATAAATACATTTACAATAATGAAGCAAATCGAGAAAGAATTGATAAAACAAATCAAAGTATAATTAACTTTATTTCAACTATAAAAGGGTCACCTTGTATTAATAAGAATTCACATATTTTTTTGGACTTATCTTACTTGTCACAAGCATATGTATTCTACAAATTATCACAAACCCAAGTCAGTAATTTATATAAGTTAAGATCTGTCTTTAAATATTACAGAACATCTTTTTTTATTAAGAATGAAATAAAAGAGTATTTTGTTGGAACGCAAGAAATATTTGATTCCGAATTAAGACAACATAAGAACCTTCGAAATTCTGTAATTAATGAATGGAAAAACTGGCTAAAGGATCATTATCAATATCAATATGATTTATCTCAGATTAGATGGTCACGATTAGTACCGCAAAAATGGCGAAATAGAGTCAATCAATATCAATGCCGTATGGCTAAAAATAAAGATTTAAACAAATGTGATTCATATGAAAAAAACCGATTAATTCATTATGAAAATGAAAAACAAAATGATTTTGAATTTGAAGTAGATTTATTACTAAATCAAAAAGAAAATTTTAAAAAACAATATAGATATGATCTTTTTTCATATAAATCGATTAATTATGAGGATAAGAAAGACTCATATATTTATGGATTGCCATTACAAGTAAATAATAACCAAGAGATTTCTTATACTTCCAATACGCCTAAACGCAAACTATTTGATATGCTGGAAGGTGGTATCCTTATCAATAATTATCTAGGAGAAGATGATAGTATAGATAGAAAAAAAGATATGGATCGAAAATATTTTGATTGGAAAATTCTCAATTTTTGTCTTAGAAAGAAGACCGATATTAGGGCCTGGGTCGATATTGATACTGTCACCAACAGAAATAAAAATACTAAGACTAAGACTGGGGTTAATAATTATCAAATAATCGATAAAATTGATAAGAAAAAGAAAGGTCTATTTTATTTCACGATTCATCAAGATCAAAAAATTAACCCATTCAATCAAAAAAAACCTCTTGTGGATTGGATGGGAATGAATGAAGAAATACTAAGTCGTCCCATATCGAATCTAGAACTTTGGTTATTCCCAGAATTTGTGATACTTTATAATACATATAAGATTAAACCGTGGGTCATACCAATCAAATTACTTCTTTTCAATTTTAATGTAAATAAAAATGTTAAGAAACATAAAAGTATCACTGGAAAGAAAAAAAGCGATATTTTTATATTATCGAATGAAAAAAAGACTTTTGAATTAGAAAATCAAAATCAAGGAGAAAAAGAATTAGCGGACCAAGCAGATCTTGAATCAGCTCTCTCAAACCAAGAAAAAAAAAAAGAAAAAGATGTTGAAGAAGATTATACGGGATCAGACATGAAAAAACGTAGAAACAAAAAGAAATACAGGAATAAAATAGAAGCAGAGCTTGAGCTCTTACTAAAAAGGTATTTGAATTTTCAATTGAGATGGGATGATTATTTAAATCAAAGAATCATCAATAACATCAAAGTATATTGTCTCCTGCTTAGAATGACAAATCCAAGAGAAATTGTTATATCCGCTATTCAAAGGGACGAAATGGATCTGGATATTATGACGGTCCATAAGGATTTACCTCTTACAGAAGTGATGAAAAAGGGAATATTGCTTATCGAACCAGTTCGCCTGTCTGTAAAAAATGATGGAAATTTTATTATATATCAAACCATAGGTATTTCATTGGTTCATAAGAGTAAGCATCAAATTAATCAAAGATACCTAGAAAAAAGCTATGGCTATGTTGATAAAAATAAGAAGAATTTTTATGAATCCATTGCAATACGTCAAAAAATGAATGGAAATAGAGACAAAAATCATTATGATTTGCTTGTTCTTGAAAATATTTTATCCCCGAGGCATCGTAGAAAATTGAGAATTCTAATTTTTTTCAATTCTAGGAATAGAAACAATATCCATAGAAATACAGTATTTTGCAATGGATGCAATGGAAATAAGGTAACAAATTTCGATCAAGTTTTGTTGAATAAAAGAAAAAATCTTGATAGAGGTAAAACTAAACTAATTAAATTAAAGTTCTTTCTTTGGCCCAATTATCGATTAGAAGATTTAGCTTGTATGAATCGCTATTGGTTTGATACCAATAATGGCAGTCGTTTCAGTATGACAAGGATTCGTATGTATCCGCGATTGAAAAGTCATTATATTAATATTAATTCGATCTAAAATGAATCAACAAAATCTTCTGATTTTTTTTAAGTCTAAATTATTGTTTATTTTTTTTGTGAGTACAGAAATAGACTATACTTTTGTATAGGATATCCTATCCGAATCCAATTTTTAAAATGGGATTGATTATTGAGTAATAAATTAAGTAATTTTATTTGACAAAATTACGAATTCTTAACGAAATTAAGATTATTGTGTATATCAAATTCAAATGAGTGGCATTATTATTACTGATCAAGAAATATATATATATATCGATAAAAATATCTCAAAAAAGAGAGGGGCGATTCCTTTTTATGGTAAAAAATTCATTCATCTCAATCATTTCGCAAGAAGAAAAAGAAGAAAACAGGGGATCCGTTGAATTCCAAGTATTGAGTTTCACCAATAAAATAAGACGACTTACTTCACATTTGGAATTGCACAGAAAAGACTATTTATCTCAAAGAGGTCTACGTAAAATTCTGGGAAAACGTCAACGGCTGCTGTCTTATTTGTCAAAGAAAAATAGAGTACGTTATAAAAACTTAATTAATAGGTTGGGTATTCGGGAATCAAGAATTCGTTAATTTTTAATTTTTCGTTAATTTGAAGAGTCATTTTTAATTATTTGATTTATTAGATCTTGAATTTTGATGAATTTTTTTTCGTTTTACGCAATTCATGGAAGAATGAATCGAGGAAAAACTTATGAATATACCAGCTACAAGAAAAGATCTCATGATAGTCAATATGGGCCCCCACCACCCGTCAATGCATGGTGTTCTTCGACTCATCGTTACTCTGGACAGTGAAGATGTTATTGACTGTGAACCAATATTGGGTTATTTACACAGAGGAATGGAAAAAATTGCGGAAAACCGAACAATTGTACAATATCTGCCTTATGTAACTCGTTGGGATTATTTAGCTACTATGTTCACAGAAGCAATAACTGTAAATGGGCCAGAACAGTTAGGAAATATTCAAGTACCTAAAAGAGCCAGTTATATCAGAGTAATTATGTTGGAATTGAGTCGTATAGCTTCTCATCTGTTATGGCTCGGACCCTTTATGGCAGATATTGGTGCACAAACTCCTTTCTTCTATATTTTCAGAGAAAGAGAATTCATATATGATCTATTCGAGGCTGCCACTGGTATGAGAATGATGCATAATTATTTTCGTATCGGAGGGGTAGCGGCTGATCTACCTTATGGCTGGATAGATAAATGTTTGGATTTCTGCCATTATTTTTTTACAGGAGTTACTGAATATCAAAAACTTATTACACGAAATCCTATTTTTTTAGAACGCGTTGAGGGCGTAGGAATTATTGGTAGAGACGAAGTAATAAATTGGGGTTTATCAGGACCAATGCTGCGAGCTTCCGGAATACAATGGGATCTTCGTAAAGTTGATCATTATGAGTGTTACGACGAATTGGATTGGGAAGTCCAATGGCAAAAAGAAGGGGATTCATTAGCTCGTTATTTAGTCCGAGTTGGTGAAATGACAGAATCCATAAAAATTATTCAACAGGCTCTAGAAGGAATTCCTGGGGGGCCCTATGAGAATTTAGAAATCCGATACTTTGATAGAGAAAGGTATCCAGAATGGCATGATTTTGAATATCGATTCATTAGTAAAAAACCTTCTCCTATTTTTGAATTGCCGAAACAAGAACTTTATGTGAGAGTCGAAGCCCCAAAGGGCGAATTGGGAATTTTTCTGATAGGGGATCAGAGTGGTTTTCCTTGGAGATGTAAAATTCGCCCGCCGGGTTTTATCAATTTGCAAATTCTTCCTCAGTTAGTTAAAAGAATGAAATTGGCTGATATTATGACAATACTAGGTAGCATAGATATCATTATGGGAGAAGTTGATCGTTGAAATGATAATTGATACAACGGAAATACAAGATATCAATTCTTTTTACAGAGTGGAATCCTTAAAAGAGGTCTATGGAATTATATGGGTGCTTGTTCCTATTTTGGCTCTTGTATTGGGAATCACAATAGGCGTACTAGTAATTGTATGGTTAGAAAGAGAAATATCCGCAGGGCTGCAACAACGTATTGGACCCGAATACGCCGGTCCTTTAGGAGTTCTTCAAGCTCTAGCAGATGGGACAAAACTACTTTTCAAAGAGAATCTTCTTCCATCTAGAGGAGATACTCGTTTATTCAGTATCGGACCATCCATAGCAGTCATATCAATTCTACTAAGTTATTCAGTAATTCCTTTTGACTATCGCCTTGTTTTATCCGATCTCAATATCGGGGTTTTTTTATGGATTGCGGTTTCAAGTATTGCTCCCATTGGACTTCTTATGTCAGGATATGGTTCAAATAATAAATATTCCTTTTTAGGTGGTCTACGAGCTGCTGCTCAATCGATTAGTTATGAAATACCATTAACCCTATGTGTATTATCAATAGCTCTACGTGCGATTCGTTGAAACATAAACTTTTACCTATTCCTTTCTTTCTAGTCGTTATAGAAAAAGAGTTGAAATAAATTGCATAGATATCTTCATTTTTAATTCATTATTTGGATTTTGGATTAATGAATTAAATTATATTAAATTATATAGTTATATGAGTGAAAGAAAACAGCTATATAATATATATTTGCAGTAAAATTATTGAGTCTCGTCTTCGATGTATAAGAAGAATTAAAGAGTTGAGCATAAATAAACAGAAGAAGAAGAGACCGTTTACCCCAAGATTGGTTGATTAGTCATGTCATCCTAGCTTGAAGCGGGTTCAAAAAAATCAACCCTATTCGGTTTTCACTAACATTTGTTTGCATTACCATAAAGCGAAGGGTTTAGCAAAAATGAGTGGATGGTTAGAAATGCCAAACTACGCAAAGGATTAGTAATAGCGATTATGTAATTTATTCCAAAGGACATTTACACATAATATAAAAAGAATACTAATTGGGGCTTTAAGTTAGTAGAAATGATCAGGCAGTACTCCCCACGATTCCGATCCAGAGTATACTCCTATCCACCAATTAAAATAAATGACTATCGGAAACGAAATAATCCCTTATTTTGTAAGCTCCCCCTTTTTCTTAGAATCCCCACTTTCTTTTTAATAAAAGAAAGAAGAATAGGAATGAAAAAAAAAATAGAAAAAATATAATTACAAAAAAAAAAAGAGAGATCTTTTTTTTATTCTTTTATTTTATTCTTTCTTTCCTATATACATAGTCATGGAGATAGAATTAGTGTCATAATTCATCAACTAAACTAATAGAATGTCTAATTATTTTTCATAATTGAAAACGACGGGTTATTGATATTTCTACAAGCAGTATTTTATTGAAGACTAAAGGTTATTACTTAACAAATAAGAATTTAAATTATTTATTAAATTTATTAAATAAAGGATAAGATCGATTCAGACGTAGTTTTTTTTTTATTTATTATTATTATATAACAGACAGAATTTAAGCGGTCTAATTCAGGACCTTTGCTAGATTTGGAACCTATTTATCCTATAAATATATCAAGATAAATAATACCGACTCGGTCCTTAGATTTATTTATGGCCCTAAGGGAGCCGTATGAGGTGAAAATCTCATGTACGGTTCTGAAATAGCGATGGTAACAGTGATGTTATCACCTACTATGATTATCTAACAGTTTAAGTACAGTTGATATAGTTGAGGCTCAATCAAAATATGGTTTTTGGGGATGGAATTTGTGGCGTCAACCTATAGGGTTTATCGTTTTTATAATTTCTTCCCTAGCAGAATGTGAGAGATTACCTTTTGATTTACCAGAAGC